AATCCCGAAATTCAAAACTACCGGTTATCCAATAAAAACCTAAAATTCCTAATAATAACCCAAAATCCCCGACACGATTAGTTACAAACGCTTTTTGACAAGCATTCGCCGCACTGGGTCGGGTGAACCAAAAACCTATTAATAGATAAGAACACATTCCAACTAATTCCCAAAAAATATAAATTTGTATTAAATTCGAACTAGTAACTAATCCCAACATTGAAGTATTGGAAAAACTCATATAAGCAAAAAATCTCACATATCCCCGATCATGAGACATATAATTGTCACTATAAATAAGAACCATAATGCCAACACTTGTGATTAATATTGACATAATAGAAGTCAGTGGATCAACCAAGTAGCCAAACTCTAAAGAAAAACCATTATTGATGGTCCAAGACCATACAGATTGATAGGCAGAATTGTTATTTAGTTGCTGAATAAAGAAATGGGCTGAAAAAAGCATAACTATACTTAATAATAAAACACTCGGAAAAGCCCACATACGGCGAAGATTTTTGGTTGCCGTTGGAAAAAGTAGAAGTCCTGCTCCTATTAACATAGGAACTGGAAGTGGAATGAACGGTATGATCCATGAATATTGATATGTATATTCCATAAAAAAAAAAAAAAAAATTATCTTAATTAATTGTTTCTGATTCACCGGTTCTTATTTCTTTTCTTTTGAAAGCGATCGATTAATAAAAAAAATTAAGATATATAAAATAAAACTTAATATAGAATTTTCCAGCCTTAATTATTAGGAATCTTTTTAATATTGAATTGAATTGTTAATATGAAATTTAAAATTTTAAGTAAAATTTTATGAAGATAAAAACGAAAAATTGCATTTTCGGTCTAATTATTACGTGTCTAATTATTACGTATTAAAATAATTTTTTTATATCTATAGAGCAAGGATAAATAATGACAGCAAAAACAGTATTTTATACGAATCATAGGAACCAAAACTTGACTCATAAAACCTATTTCCCATAAAACAAAACCTATTTATTGCAGTTTGGTTGGATTATTTTATTCCCAATCATTAACGAATTCATTTTAGAACAAATTGATTGTCTTCCATTACAATTACAATAAAAGCTATTTGTAGGAAATGCTATCCCACACTTTTTTTATGTAAAATAAAAAGGAGGGGCCAATAAAATGGCTTTTAGAAAGTTTTTTGTATATTTTAATCGATTAACTATATAGGCTCATTCGAGTTTGAAAATTAAGTGTACTTTTTCTTCGAACTTGACCAATTTAATTAATATAATAGAAAAAGAAAAATTATTAAAGTTTTTTTAGGAGAGGTATTGGGTTTTTAAACCTTTGGTTATTCGATGTATTTTATTACATGTAAGAGTGTAACATGACAAAAAAAGAAAGCAAACACGCAACCCCTTTGTTTGTATTTTTTTTTTTTATTTTAATTTGATTTTATCAACTTCAATCTATTCTATTTGGCTATAGTAGATCTTATTGTTCTTAGTAATATTTTAGACGATTTTTCCACAGACCTTGGGAGTGTAATTTAGAGAAAAACTAGATAGAGATATAGTAAAGAACAATTGATTTTGAACAATAGATGTCTTTCACATCCAACCGACGAACCTATTATCATTTTTTAATGGCAGTTCCAAAAAAGCGCACCTCTAGTTCAAAAAAACGTATTCGTAAAAATTGTTGGAAAAGGAAGGGGTATTGGGCAGCATTGAAAGCTTTTTCGTTAGCGAAATCTCTTTCTACCGGTAGCTCAAAAAGTTTTTTTTATGTGACAAATAAATAATAAACCAATAGACTAAATAATCTGGATCGGTCTAATTCGAAAAACAGTCTAATTTTTGTGAGAATTTTATTTATTTATAAGTTTTTTTTTCTAAAATTGAGAAGTTATCAAAATAATATAAAATAATATTATAGTATAAAATAATATTATAGTAAAATAATCTAAATTACTATTTTTTTTTCATTTAATAAAACAAAATTATTTCCCTTCTCTAATGTTTTAACCTGATCAATAACAATATTAAATTGAATTCTTTTTGTTTTTTTAGTAGAAATAAGAATTAGGTTGTCTACTGAATTTCAAAAATGAATGGTATTCTTTTGTTTGAAAAAAGAATAAACGCAAGCACAAGGTTTCACCTTTGGTTTTGGTAGGCTTTATCATTTTCAAGATGGGGATTCTCACCTTCCCCATCGACTTGACTCGATAATCCATTTTTCTTTTTAGTTCTATCCATGGATTGAAGTCAAAATTATCTAGTTACAAACGTTCCGTTTTATTTTCAGGAGACTGTAGAGTAATAAACTACGAAACGAAAAATCCCGTTCCGTTGTTAGTTAAGTTAAAAAAACGGATACCCTAAAATGAAAATAATAAATAAATAATAAACAAAACGATTTGAAACAAACTTTTAGTCATCAATTTGAATGTTTCCTAAAAAAATATTGAATTAACCGCCTCAATCTCGACGATTGAATAAAAATAGGTTATTATGATTTCGAATAAGCCGCTATGGTGAAATCGGTAGACACGCTGCTCTTAGGAAGCAGTGCTAGAGCATCTCGGTTCGAGTCCGAGTGGCGGCATGGCTTTTTCTAAAAGAGTAAGCCCTATAATGAATTCAATTCCCGATTTCAATTCCTATAATTGAGGCTCCCCGTTTTTAATAATTTTTATGATATTTTCAACTTTAGAGCGTATATTAACTCATATATCCTTTTCAATCATTTCAATTGTAATTACAATTCATTTGATAACTTTATTAGTCGATGAAATCGTAGGACTATATGATTCATCAGAAAAGGGGATGATAGCTACTTTTTTCTGCATAACAGGATTGTTAGTTACTCGTTGGATTTATTTTGGGCATTTACCATTAAGCGATTTATATGAATCATTAATTTTTCTTTCGTGGGGTTTTTCCATTATTCATATGATTCCGTATTTTAAAAAACAAAAAAACCATTTAAGCGCAATAACCGCGCCAAGTGCTATTTTTACCCAGGGTTTCGCTACTTCGGGTCTTTTAACTGAAATGCATCAATCTGCAATATTAGTACCTGCTCTCCAATCCCATTGGTTAATGATGCACGTAAGTATGATGGTATTGGGCTATGCAGCTCTTTTGTGTGGATCATTACTATCACTAGCTCTTCTAGTCATTACATTTCGAAAATTCATAAGGATTTTTAGTAAAAGCAATAATTTATTAACTGAGTTAGTTTCCTTTGGTGAGATTCAATACGTGAATGAAAGAAACAATGTCTTACAAAACACTTCTTTGATTTCTTCTCAGAATTATTACAGGTATCAATTAATTCAACAATTGGATCGATGGAGTTATCGTATTATTAGTTTGGGGTTTATCCTTTTAACCATAGGTATTCTTTCGGGAGCAGTATGGGCTAATGAAGCATGGGGATCCTATTGGAATTGGGATCCAAAAGAGACTTGGGCATTTATTACTTGGACCGTATTTGCGATTTATTTACATATTCGAACAAATAAAAATTTTGAAAGTGTAAATTCTGCAATTGTGGCCTCAATGGGCTTTTTTATAATTTGGATATGCTATTTTGGAGTTAATCTATTAGGAATAGGGTTGCATAGTTATGGTTCATTTATATTACTATCTAATTGAATTGAATAAAGTACTTGACAACTAGAAGCATAGGACAGCATACGTATATATATGAAAACCATCAAGAACCATTTGAATCATTCTATTTCCATTACTTGATTCAAATGGTTCTCAAAATGTCAAAAATATCTGGTTATATGGTTATAATAGAATTCCAATTTTTTATTTAACTTAAGAGCAGAAAAATACTTTTTTTATTGTACAATGAACGATTTTAAAAATCATCGTATTTTATATTTTGGTTTATTCACAAAAACTATCTATAAAAATAATTCGATATAATAGCTTCGACCTTGTCAACTGATAATGCGAAAACGAAATCAGGATAAATACCAATACCTATTACAGGTAAAAGGATAGAAATCGAAACAAATAACTCTCGCGGTCCAGAATCAAAAAAATAAGAGTTGGGGGCATTAAAAAGCTTGTATCCATAGAACATCTGGCGTAACATAGATAATGAATAAATAGGAGTTAATATCATTCCAATTGCCATTACAAAAGTAATTAATACTTTTGTCATTAAAAGATATTTTTGGCTAGTAAGTATTCCAAAAAAAACTATCAATTCGGCAACAAAACCGCTCATGCCCGGTAATGCAAGCGAAGCCATTGATAAGATACTGAAAGTCGTGAATATTTTTGGAATTGCGATAGCCATTCCGCCCATTTCGTCGAGATAAACAAGTCGTATTCTATCATAACTCGTTCCGGCCAAGAAAAAAAGCGCAGCGCCAATAAATCCGTGAGAAATTATTTGTAAAACGGCCCCATTGAGCCCTGTATCGCTTATGGAACCAATTCCTATAATTATGAAACCCATATGAGATACAGAGGAATAGGCTATTCTTTTTTTTAAATTACGCTGACCGGGAGATGTTGAAGCTGCATAGATTATTTGAATTGTGCCTACTATCATCAACCAGGGAGAAAATATAGAATGGGCATGGGGTAATAATTCCATATTGATCCGAACCAATCCATACGCTCCCATTTTTAATAAGATTCCGGCTAAAAGCATACAAGTACTATAATGTGCCTCTCCATGGGTGTCTGGTAACCATGTGTGTAAGGGTATGATCGGTGATTTGACAGCAAAAGCAATAAGAAATCCAATATAGAATATTATTTCTAGTGCTACAGGATACGATTGATTAGCTGATGTTTCAAAATTTAATGTCGGCTCATTGGAACCATATAAACCAATACCTAGAACTCCCATTAATAAAAAAATGGAACCTCCGGCAGTGTACAAAATAAATTTTGTAGCTGAATACAAACGTTTCTTTCCCCCCCACATCGATAGAAGTAGATAAACGGGAATTAATTCTAACTCCCACATGATGAAAAAAAGTAAAAGGTCTTGAGAAGAAAAGGGTCCTATTTGACCGCTATACATTGCTAACATTAGGAAATGAAATAGTCGGGAATCTCGAGTAACGGGCCAAGCCGCTAAAGTAGCTAAAGTTGTGATAAATCCTGTCAGTAAAATGGGTCCTATAGAAATTCCATCTATTCCCAACCTCCAGTAAAAATCAAAAAAATTGATCCATTTATAATTCTCCGTTAGTTGCATTAACGGATCATCCAATTGGAAATGATAACCGAATGCATAGGTTGTTAGAAGGAGTTCGAGTATACATATACATATAGTATACCACCTTATTACCTTATTTCCTCTATGAGGAAGAAAGAAAATTAAGGAACCCGCGGATATTGGCAAAACTACAATTAGCGTTAACCAAGGAAAATTATTCATGGTAAAAACAAAAATAAACTTGGACCAGAAAAACCCGTGCTCGAAATAAATATATTTTGAGCGCGGGTTTTTGTCGGTAAGGGTAAAAAAATCAAATGTATTCGAGTAGGGTTTTCTGGAACGTATTAATAAGCTAGACCCATACTTCGAGTTGTTTCATGCCATAAATAAACGCGAACACTCAAGAAATCCGTTGGGCAGGCGGATTCACATCTCTTACAACCAACACAGTCCTCTGTTCTTGGAGCAGAAGCTATTTGCTTAGCTTTACATCCGTCCCAAGGTATCATTTCTAATACATCAGTTGGGCAGGCTCGCACACATTGAGTACACCCTATACACGTATCATAAATCTTTACTGAATGTGACATTGAATCTATAAATTTTTGAACGTCAGAAATTTTCGATCTAGTAAACTTGTAAATGACTCATATATTTAGACACCAGATGAATCAATAATTTACCAGAAATTTGGAAACAATCTACTTCTGGATCGACTCATGCGATAGAGCCAAGATACTTTGATTTCTTACATTTTTGAAAACATGGATTAGATTTAATCTATGGTCATTTAATTCGAATTTATGAATATTAAAATTTCAATGATTAATACAATACTACTTATTCAACAAATTCGATTGATTGATACGAGTGGATTTTCTGTTACGATAAATTGACGAAACAATAGCCGGTCCAATAGCTGCTTCAGCGGCGGCAATAGCTATAACAAAAATGGAGAAAACATTTCCTTTTAATTGCCGACTATCAAAAAAATCAGAAAATGTTACGAAATTTATATTAACCGCATTCAGTATAAGTTCAAGACACATAAGGGCTCTAACCATATTTCGGCTCGTGATCAATCCATAGATACCGATAGAAAATAAGTAGGCACTCAAAACAAGTACATGCTCGAGCATCATTGACTAACTCCTTATCAATTTTGATTCATTTCAATATGAACTGAACAACAATTCAACAGATTCAATTGACTAGAATATAAAGTCCGGAACAAAAGAATATATTGTATTGGTAATAGATTAAATAAAAGAATTTCTATTTTGGGTTTTAGACATAACCAATACCGATTTAAAAATTGAAGATAAAAAAATGTAATAACACAGAACAGAATTGAATTTGGATTACTGTTGCTAATTCTAGAGATTTATTACTGGCGCGCTACGGCAATTGCGCCTATCAAAGCGACTAAAAGAATTATCGAAATGAATTCAAATGGAAGAAAAAAATCTGTTGATAAATGAATTCCAATTTGTTGACTATTACTTATCAAATCTTGCTCTATAATCTGGTTTGATCTTGTAGTCCAAATAATCCCGTACCATGACGTATCTGTAATAGTAACCATTAGTAAAAAAAAAATACTTGTACAAACTGGCAAAGTAAACCCGTCCCCAACAGTCCAAAGATTAAAATCTTTGTAATATTCTGAACCATTCATGAACATCACAGCAAATACAATTAAAACATTTATAGCTCCCACGTAAATAAGAAGTTGTGCAGCAGCTACAAAATAGGAGTTTAATAGAATATAGAATAAGGATATACAAACAAGAACCAGTCCCAATGAAAAGGCGGAATAAATGGGGTTGGTAAATAATACCACACCTATACCTCCTAGTATAAGACCCGATCCCAGAAAGACTAAAAGAAAATCATGTATTGGTCCAGGCAAATCCATTATATGTAAAATAAGAGATAAATAAATCAAAATGTTTTTCATGACCTTATTGAGACCCGACCAGAATTTTTTTTTCTAATTTTTGAGAAATTCCTAATTAAATCCTAAGGGATGTGACTACATGTAGGTACAATTATTGGGCTAATTTTATTCTTTATCTGAAGGAGTAGTTCTAATCCGAAACTTTAGATTTCGAAATATATTACAGATATATTAATTAATAGATTAATAGATTTTCAATCCAAATTAAGACTTGGTTCTTACCAACCAATCAATACTTGGAATTTGTAGTTATTGACCAAACAAAACGAAAGAACCCCTTATTTCTTTAAATTAGATCAAAACCGAACCTTAGTATTGTTAAAGTAATTGGAAATTATTCTTTAATTAAGAGATTTACTTATTTTTTATTTGAGGCGAATTAAAAATTGTTCTAATTGTATAATCGTCAATTACGGACATTGGTAAACGACCCAAAGCAATTTGATTATAATTTAATTCGTGACGATCATAAGTAGAAAGTTCATATTCTTCAGTCATTGATAAACAATTTGTTGGACAATACTCAACACAATTACCACAAAATATACAGATTCCGAAATCAATACTGTAATTAAGTAATCGTTTCTTACGAATATCCGTTTCCAATTTCCAATCAACAACGGGTAGATCTATAGGACACACGCGAACACATACTTCACAAGCGATACATTTATCAAATTCAAAATGAATTCGACCACGGAAACGCTCCGCGGTGATTAATTTTTCATAAGGATATTGAATAGTTACGGGTAAACGATTTGCGTGAGATAAAGTAATCATGAAACTTTGACCAATGTACCTTGCAGCCCGTACTGTTTGTTGACCATAATTCATGAACCCAGTTACCATAGAAAACATATCGTGAATATATATATATGAATAATTTTATGTTTGTTTATTTCTCTTGGTTGAGACAAGTTGTGAATATAGAATATTCCTTTACAGCGAAAAGAGTTGGAAAGAAGTTGTTAATAATAGATTACCGAGCGAGATAGGTAAAAGAAATTTCCATCCAAGATTTAAGAGTTGGTCCATTCTTAGCCTCGGCAAAGTCCATCTTGTTGTGATAGGAATGAACAAGAACAAATAAGTTTTAGCTAATGTAATAAAGATACCAATTGTCGCTCCAAAGACTCCACCCATTTGATTTATTTCAAAAAACTCAGAAACATATATGTCCGGAATAGAGATATTCCAACCTCCCAAGTAAAGAACTGTTACAAATAATGAAGAAACTAATAGGTTTAGATAGGAAGCAACATAAAATAAACCGAATTTTATACCCGAGTATTCGGTTTGATAACCTGCTACTAATTCTTCTTCTGCTTCTGGTAAATCAAAAGGTAATCTCTCACATTCTGCTAGGGAAGAGATGAGAAAAATGATAAACCCTATAGGCTGACGCCACAAATTCCACCCCCCCAAACCGTATTTTGATTGCGCCTCAACTATATCAATTGTACTTGAACTGTTAGATAATCATAGTCGGTGATACCATCACTGTTACCATCGCTATTACAGAACCGTACATGAGATTTTCACCTCATACGGCTCCTTGAAGGCCATAAATAAATCTAAGGGCCGGGTAAGTTTTATTTTGATTTTATTTTATCTTGATATGTTTGTAGGATGAATAAGATCAAACTTTATTGGACGGTCCAAAATTAGACCAATTGAATTCTGTCTGTTATAATTATTTAATTTTTTATTTAATTAATTATTATTTTAAGAATTAAATAAAAAAAAAACACAAAGTACTTCTGAATTGATCTCACCCCTTCTTTAATAATTTTAATTCTTCTTTGTTGAGTAATAACTTAATTCTTCAATAAAATACTTCTTGTAGAAATATAAATAACCCGTCTTTTTCACTTAAAAAAAATTCCATATTAATTCATGAATTATGATACAAATTCTATATATATGAATATGGGTATGGAAAAAGATAAAAAATATTTTTTTTTCGTTCCTATTCTTCTTTCTATTTCTGAGAAAAAGAGGGCTTACAAAATAAAGTAAAGGTTTTTTCGTTCCCAATAGTTATGTATTTAATCGGTGGATAGGAGCATACTCTGGATTGGAATCGTGCCTTGGGGAGTACTGCCTAATAATTTCTACCAACTTTAAGCCCCAATTAGTATTCTTTGTTTGTATATTATGTCAAAATGTGCTTTTGGGTAATTTACATAATTTCCATTACAAATCCGTTACATATCTTGGTGTTTCTAACCATCCACACGTTTTTGTTCAACCCCCCGTTATGATAATACGTGTATGGTAATACATACAAATGATAGTGAAAACTCAATACGGTGGATCTTTTGAGCCCGCTTCAAGTCAGGATGACTAATCAACCAATCTTGGGGTAAACGGTTTTTTATGTTTATTTCCGCTTAACTCTTTAACTCTTATACATGGAAAATGAGACTCAATCTTTTTACTGCGAATTTATATATTATATATTCTAAATTATCGTATTTATTATTTATATATTATATATAAGCTGTTTTCTTTCACTCATATAACTATTTGATTTAATTCTTCAATCCGAAATCTGAATAATTAATAAAAAAAAAATGAAGATATCTACTCTACTCAATTCATTCCACCACTTTCCTAGAAAGAAAGAATAAAGAAAAGTTTATGTCTATATATCAACGAATCGCACGTAGAGATATGGATAACACACATAAAGTTAATGGTATTTCATAACTAATCGATTGAGCAGCAGCTCGTAGACCACCTAAAAAGGAATATTTATTATTTGACCCGTATCCTGACATAAGAAGTCCAATGGGAGCAATACTTGAAATGGCAATCCATAAAAAAACACCAATATTGAGA